GAAGTAAGTACAAAGGGTTTGATTCGAGATTTCATAAGAATTGGCTTAGTGAAATCCCATATTTCGTATATAAGAAAAAGGAATAATCCGCCAGATTCGGGATGGATCTCCGCAGATCACATCAATCCGTTTTATTCGATTTCTCCCAAGGCTTTTATTCTTCAACAATCACTTAGACAAAATCACGGAACTATTCGTATGTTCTTAAATAGCAATAAGGAATCCCAATCTTTGTTAATTTTATCATCCTCTAATTGTTTTAGAATAGGTCTATTTAATCATGTAAAATATCACAATGTGATAAACCAATTAATAAAAAAAAATCCTCTAATTATAATGAAAAATTCGTCAGGCCCCTTAGGAACAGCCATTCAAATTTCGAATTTTTATTCATTTTTGCCCTTACTAACTTATAATCAGATCTCTGTAATGAAATATTTGAAACTTGATAACGTAAAATATATTTTTCAAGTAATTCACTCTTATTTAATCGATGAAAAAGGAAGAATTTTTAATCTAGATCGATACAGTAACGTTGTTTTGAATCCATTCAAATTGAATTGGTATTTTCTTCATCAAAATTATCATCATAATTATTGTGAGGAAACGTCTACAATAATAAGTCTTGGACAATTTTTTTGTGAAAATTTATGTATAGCCAAAAAAGAACCACACCTAAAATCGGGTCAAGTTTTAATTGTTCAAAGGGATTCTATAGTAATAAGATCCGCTAAGCCCTATTTGGTTACTCCGGGAGCAAAAGTTCACGGGCATTACAGAGAAATTCTTTACGAAGGGGATACATTAGTTACATTTATATATGAAAAATCGAGATCCGGCGATATAACACAAGGTCTTCCAAAAGTAGAACAAGTGTTAGAAGTCCGCTCGATTGATTCAATATCGCTGAACTTAGAAAAGCGGATTAAGGGTTGGAACAAGTGTATAACAAGAATTCTTGGAATTCCTTGGGGATTCTTGATTGGTGCTGAGCTAACTATAGTGCAAAGTCGTATTTCTTTGGTTAATAAGATTCAAAAGGTTTATCGATCCCAGGGGGTGCAGATTCATAATAGGCATATCGAAATTATTGTACGTCAAATAACATCCAAAGTTTTGGTTTCAGAAGAGGGAATGTCTAATGTTTTTTTACCTGGAGAACTTATTGGATTGTTACGAGCAGAACGAACGGGGCGTGCTTTAGAAGAAGCAATCTGTTATCGAGCCATTTTATTAGGAATAACGCGAGCATCTTTGAATACTCAAAGTTTTATATCCGAAGCAAGTTTTCAAGAAACTGCTCGAGTTTTAGCAAAAGCTGCTCTTCGGGGTCGTATCGATTGGTTGAAAGGCCTGAAAGAAAATGTTGTTCTAGGGGGGATGATCCCCGCCGGAACCGGATTCAACAAAGGATTGGTGCATTGTTCACGGCAACATAGCAACACTCTTTTGAAAAAAAAAACAAAGAATTTATCTTTATTCGAGGGCGATATGAGAGATATTTTATTCTACCACAGGGAATTTTTTGACTCTTCTATTTCAAAATCTGCCTTTTCTAGGATTTACTAATTCCTAATAGCGGATTCCTAGTTTGAATTTCATTTTTTGTTGTTTGCTGTAGTCATTTGCTTTGGTAATTTGTTAACACTAATAAAGATAATAATGAATACAAAATAATGGCTCGGCTCATGCATAAATGGCTATCCCCGGTACAAGAGAAGGTTCCATCGGAACACAATTTTATTTTAGTTTGGGGTACCCCCCCTTTTTAAGTGTGAAAAGAAATGACAAAAAGATATTGGAACATCGATTTGGAAGAGATGATGAGAGCAGGAGTTCATTTTGGACATGGTACTAGGAAATGGAATCCTAGAATGGCACCTTATATTTCTGCAAAGCGTAAAGGTATTCATATTATAAATCTGACTAGAACTGCTCGTTTTTTATCAGAAGCTTGTGATTTAGTTTTTGATGCAGCAAGTAGGGGAAAACAATTCTTAATTGTTGGGACAAAAAATAAAGCAGCTGATTTAGTGTCGCGGGCTGCAATAAGGGCTCGATGTCATTATGTTAATAAAAAGTGGCTCGGCGGTATGTTAACAAATTGGTCCACTACAGAAAAAAGACTTCATAAGTTTAGGGACTTGAGAACTGAACAAAAGACAGAGGGGTTCAACCGTCTTCCGAAAAGGGATGCAGCTGTGTTGAAGAGACAATTATCTCGTTTGGAAACATATCTAGGCGGGATTAAATATATGACAGGATTGCCTGATATTGTAATTATCATCGATCAGCAAGAAGAATATACGGCTCTGAGAGAATGTATAACTTTGGGAATTCCAACCATTTCTTTAATCGATACAAATTGTAATCCCGATCTCGCGGATATTTCTATTCCAGCAAATGATGACGCTATAGCTTCAATTCGATTCATTCTTAACAAATTAGTATTCGCAATTTGTGAGGGCCGTTCTAGCTATATACAAAATTCTTTATTAATAATAAGATAAATAAATCAAAATTTTGTGAGGGAGGGGCTCCCTGTATTTCGATTTCTAAAATCGGTTACTACTCCTGAATCGTCCAAAAGGAAAAGAGATAAAAAAACAGGGGATATTGTGTGATTAGTTGAGTTGGTATCCAAAACGAAAATATAAAATTCAAATAAATAAGTAAAAAAGGAGGGTCTTGAATCAAAATAATTTAAAGTTCTTATTTCTGTCAGAGGGCAATATGAATGTTTTATCATGTTCCATCAACACACTAATAAAAGAAGGGTTATATGAGATATCTGGTGTAGAAGTAGGCCAACATTTCTATTGGCAAATAGGGGGGTTCCAAGTCCATGCGCAAGTCCTTATTACTTCTTGGGTTGTAATTGCTATCTTATTAGGTTCCGCAGTTCTAGCGGTTCGCAATCCACAAACCATTCCAACTGACGGCCAAAATTTCTTTGAATTTGTCCTTGAATTCATTCGAGACGTGAGTCAAACCCAGATTGGCGAAGAATACGGTCCATGGGTTCCCTTTATTGGAACCCTATTTTTATTTATTTTTGTTTCTAACTGGTCAGGGGCCCTTTTACCGTGGAAAATTATCCAGTTACCTCAAGGGGAGTTAGCAGCACCAACGAATGATATAAATACGACGGTTGCTTTAGCTTTACTCACATCAGCAGCATATTTTTATGCGGGTCTTAGCAAAAAAGGATTAGGGTATTTCAGTAAATACATTCAACCAACTCCAATTCTTTTACCCATTAACATCTTAGAAGATTTTACAAAACCCCTATCACTTAGTTTTCGACTTTTCGGAAATATATTAGCCGATGAATTAGTAGTTGTTGTTCTTGTTTCTTTAGTACCTTTAGTGGTTCCTATACCTGTCATGTTCCTTGGATTATTTACAAGCGGTATTCAAGCTCTCATTTTTGCCACTTTAGCTGCGGCTTATATAGGTGAATCTATGGAGGGTCATCATTAACTATTTTTTTTTGCAAATATTCATTTTTAGGTTAGCCCAATTCAATTATAGAATAGTTGGTTTACGTTATGTAAGAAACACTTGTATATGTGATATTTGATATTGACGAGGTATATATGAGTTAAAGATCCATATAATCTGCCCCACTACTTTTGTGAATTTTAATTTAGATAAGGATTCGATTAGAAGTTCGTCCTTTTTATCTGTGAATTGGCTGAAAAAAACGATAAAAAAAGAACGAATAATTCAAAGAGTGGATAGGAACTCATATAAAAGTAATTCTTATGATTCAATAATTATATTATTTCAATTCAAGTTTTTAGTTATTTTAGCTGGATGAATCTTAGTGATGACTTAATTATAATTAAGGCTTAAATCATTGGATGATTGTATCATTAACTATTTCTTTATTTTGGTGTGAGGAACTTATCATGAATCCACTGGTTTCTGCTGCTTCGGTTATTGCTGCTGGGTTGGCTGTTGGGCTTGCTTCTATTGGACCTGGAGTTGGTCAAGGTACAGCTGCGGGTCAAGCTGTTGAAGGTATCGCGAGACAACCTGAGGCAGAAGGAAAAATACGAGGTACATTATTGCTTAGTTTGGCTTTTATGGAAGCTTTAACAATTTATGGCCTGGTTGTAGCATTAGCGCTTTTATTTGCGAATCCTTTTGTTTAATCCTAGAAATCAGAAAATTCTGAACTTTTTTTTGTAGTTTTTTTAATTCTATCCGGATTTCACTCCTACAATTGTTCGTTGAGACAACAACCCTTGGGAAGGACTAATTTGAGGATGGGGAATTAGCACATCGATTCGCTTTCTTCCTTCCCCTTATTCTTTTAGTTTAATGGAAACTTTTTTTTTTTTAGGAGTGGTGCGAAAAAAGGAGGTTTAGATTTTTTTGAATTGACATAAAACTAAGTCTCAAATTCTAGCTTAATTCTAATTAAGTCGCATTATTATTATTGACTATTTAAAATTTTGGAAAATACATTTGTAAATAGAATCGGTTTTTTATTCTGTTTACAAATATCCAAATAGGTAAATTAAATTATAAATTATTAAATGAAATTTTCTTTTTATTGAAAATAAAAAGAATAAAAAAAGGATAGAGTTCTTTTTTTATAGTTTAGCTAGAAGAGGAAATTATATGAAAAATTTAACCGATTCTTTCGTTTACTTGGGTCACTGGCCATCCGCCGGGAGTTTCGGGTTTAATACCGATATTTTAGCAACAAATCCAATAAATCTAAGTGTAGTCTTCGGTGTATTGATCTTTTTTGGAAAGGGAGTGTGTGTGAGTTGTTCATTTCAAGAATAGGCTGGATTCACCCAGTGGCACTATAACTAGGAAGGAGTGCCTAATCCTGCGAATTACTTCTGAATAAAAAAAATCATATTTTAGAACCATAGCATTTCGTTATTCTTTGGTAAGTCTACTTTACTTTGATTCTCTATCAACCAAAAATTTGGGACCATTAATTAACATGGTTAAAGCTAACCCGTTTGAAGTTCAGA